TCGTCGTTAAGAAATGCTTATCATTGATTAGTAGGAGGCGAACCTTATGATAATAAAGAAAAGGAATACTCAAGTCTATGCTTTAGGTCAACATATATCTATGTCTGCGCACAAAGCACGAAAAGTGGTTGATCAGATTCGTGGTCGTTCTTACGAAGAAACACTTATGATACTAGAACTCATGCCTTATCGAGCATGTTATCCTATTTTTAAATTAGTTTATTCTGCTGCAGCAAATGCGAGTCACAATAAGAGTTTCAAAAAAGGAAATTTAATTATTAGTAAAGCCGAAGTCAACGAGGGTACTACTGTAAAAAAATTAAAACCCCGAGCTCGAGGACGCGGTTATCCGATAAAACGACCTACTTGTCATATAACCATTGTAGTGAAAGATATATCTTTAAGTGAAGAATACGATTATAGATATTTATAAATATATATAATATTTATAGATATATATAATTAAATATAATTAAACTGATTTGACTCATTAATCAAAAATATATCTTATGGTAAAAAAAAATGTATATAAATAAGTACACGGATATGTCGTATCATGATATGTATAGTAGTGAGGGAGCATGGGACAAAAAATAAATCCACTTGGTTTCAGACTTGGTACAATCCAAAGTCATCATTCCCTTTGGTTTACACAAGCAAAAATGTATTCTGAGGGTCTACAAGAAGATAAAAAAATACGAGATTTTATCAAAAATTATGTACAAAAAAATATGAAAATAGCTTCTGGGGTCGAGGGAATTGCACATATAGAGATTCAAAAAAGAATCGATCTGATTCAAATCATCATCTATATGGGATTCCCGAAGTTATTAATAGAAGGTAAATCGCGAAGACTCGAAGAATTACAGATGAATGTAAAAAAAGAATTAAATTGTATAAACCGTAAACTCAACATTGCTATTACAAGAATTGCAAAACCTTATGGAAACCCTAACATTCTTGCAGAATTTATAGCTGGACAATTAAAAAATAGAGTTTCATTCCGTAAGGCGATGAAAAAAGCTATTGAATTGACTGAACAGGCCGATACAAAAGGAATTCAAATCCAAATTGCAGGTCGTATTGACGGAAAAGAAATTGCACGTGTTGAATGGATCCGAGAAGGTAGGGTTCCCCTACAAACAATTCGAGCAAAAATTGATTATTGTTCCTATCCAGTTCGAACTATATACGGAATATTGGGGATCAAAATTTGGATATTTGTAGACGAAACATAATAAACCTTCAGTTTCGTTTCTGTTCTATCTAGATCTAATGGGTGATGAAAAAACTCTTTCATTCTTTGTGTAATCAAGCCAAACAAAAAGTAAAACTTCAGCAATTCTATAGGGTTGAATAAAAATTAGATTAAACATTTGATATAATTGCTATGCTTAGTGTGTGACTCGTTGATTTTTTTTAGATTATCAATCAAAAAAAGGATCCATAGTATCAACTAAGAACTATAGAACTTATAACCAACTCATCGCTTCGCATTATCTATATCAAAAGAAAGAGTTAAGATAGGATCTATTGGTCATATCATTGTAGCAACTGAAATCTTTTTTTGCATAAACAGAAAAACAAATCGGATTATGAGTTTGATTTGTAAAGCGCAATTTTCAAGGATGTGGATAAGTGGAATGGTGAGAGAAAGCGAGATAAAATATCAATGATATATGATTCCAATCTAATATGTAAGGTCTCTAAATAATCTCAGAAAAAACAATGTATCTAATAAAGCATCAATATTTGGATTCATCCCTAATTTGTTGTATAGAACAACCAAAAGAGCTTCGAGCCAACAAAGATTAAGCGGATTGACTCAAGAACAACGTCCACGAGGAGCTCCATTGTCAAATTCAGACCTAACCATTAATAGAGAAGCGATGGGAACGACGGAACCTATGAATGGAGACGATTCTCTTGAAGATGAATCCTAAGAATTCATTGGGTGGGATGGCGGAATGAACCAGGAACCTTTTCATTGATTCTGAAAAGTCATAGGGTACCCCAACAACTGAATGAAATAGTGAAAGAGTAAATATTCGCCCGCGAAAATTTAATTTTATTGGATTGTTCAAGTTTAAGCGATCCGATACGATAATAAAGAAAGTAAAATAAGGATTCCGTGAGGCTAGAAAAACTTGAATTATTTATAACTAGAAATATATATAATATAAATATAGCCAAATAAAGTCTGGAAAATAAACTCGATAAAATTTGAAAGAATCCATGGATTCAACGTATTATTCATTACTTACATAGCTGGATATCTTAAGTAATAAGTAAGTAGTTTTCAATCTTTTCTTTTGATTCGCGAGGAGCTGGATGAGAAGAAACTCTCATGTCCAGTTCTGGAGTAGAGATGGAATTGTGAAACAACCATCAACTATAACCCCAAAAGAACCAGATTTCGTAAACAACATCGAGGAAGAATGAAGGGAATATCTTATAGAGGGAATAGCATTTGTTTCGGTAGATACGCTCTTCAAGCACTTGAACCTACTTGGATCACATCTAGACAAATAGAAGCGGGGAGACGAGCAATGGCACGAAATGTACGTCGTGGTGGAAAAATATGGGTACGTATATTTCCAGATAAACCAGTTACAGTAAGACCTGCAGAGACACGGATGGGGTCGGGTAAAGGATCCCCCGAATATTGGGTAGCTGTCGTTAAACCGGGTAGAATACTTTATGAAATAGGGGGAGTAGCAGAAAATGTAGCCAGAAAAGCTATTCAAATAGCAGCATCCAAAATGCCTATACAAACTCAATTTATTCTTTCAGAATAGAATTGTAAAATGAACGGCAAGAAGCCTTTCCTTTGAACTAACAAAAAGCAATTGCGGGTTTCTTTTTTGGACAAAGAATATTTCTTTTTTTTTTTCTACGCCCCTTTTTGCATTTTAAAAATAGATTAAAAAATGATATGATCCAACCCCAGACCCTTTTGAATGTAGCGGACAACAGCGGGGCGCGAAAATTGATGTGTATTCGAATCATAGGAGCTAGTAATCGCCGATATGCTCATATTGGTGACATTATTGTTGCTGTAATCAAAGAAGCAGTACCAAACATGCCTCTAGAAAGATCTGAAGTGATCAGAGCTGTAATTGTACGTACTTGTAAAGAACTCAAACGTGATAACGGTATGATAATCCGATATGATGACAATGCTGCAGTTGTCATTGATCAAGAAGGAAATCCTAAAGGAACGAGAATCTTTGGTGCGATTGCACGAGAATTGAGACAGTTAAATTTTACGAAAATAGTTTCTTTAGCCCCTGAGGTATTATAAAACGCAATCGCGATATAGTTATAGTACAATTGACTTGAATGAGATTGATTAATTATTAGTAGATTATATCTCACGTATATACCTTTAACAATTTTAAAAGAGCATGCTTATTATATCAAAATTTTGAGAAACCACTAATTTTAGTTCATCATGGGTAGAGACACTATTGCTGATATAATAACTTCTATACGAAATGCTGACATGAATAGAAAAGGAACAATTCGAATAGCATCTACTAACATCACTGAAAATATTGTTAAAATACTTTTACGAGAAGGTTTTATCCAAAATGTGAGGAAACATTGGGAAAACAAAAAATATTTTTTAGTTTTAACCCTGCAACATAGAAGAAATAGTAAAGGACGATATAGAACTCTTTTAAATTTAAAAAGGATAAGTCGACCCGGTCTCCGAATCTATTCTAACTATCAGCGCATTCCTAGAATTTTAGGTGGGATGGGAATTGTAATCCTTTCTACTTCTCAAGGTATAATGACAGACCGAGAGGCTCGACTAGAAAGAATCGGCGGAGAAATTTTGTGTTATATATGGTAATCCTTCGAATATCCAAATTAGATCCGAAACTTCTTTTTTGTGAAAAAAAAAAGCGAAAGGACGGGTTGTCTAATATCACTCTTCCTCCATTAGTTGATACACCAAGGAGGTTTTACCTCAGATGAAAGAACAAAAATGGGTTCATGAAGGTTTAATTACCGAATCACTTCCCAATGGTATGTTCAGGGTTCGTTTAGATAATGAAGACCTAATTCTAGGTTATGTCTCAGGAAGGATCCGGCGTAGTTTTATACGGATCCTACCCGGAGATAGAGTCAAAATTGAAGTAAGTCGTTATGATTCAACTAGAGGACGTATAATTTATAGAATTCGCAATAAGGATTCGATCGATTAGATAGTTTTTTTTTTACCCTTCAACATTATTTTCAGGAAGGTACACTTCCAGATTCCAAATTTCAAGAAACTTAGTTTCTTCCAAGAATCAATTCATAATTAAGTCATAATTAAAGTAAGGAATGAAAAATATGAAAATAAGAGCCTCCGTTCGTAAAATTTGTGAAAACTGTCGACTGATCCGCAGGCGAGGACGAATTATAGTAATTTGTTCCAACCCGAGACATAAGCAAAGACAAGGCTAATCTTTCGAAAATAACTCGCTAAAGAACCCTAAGGATAAATAAAAATAAAGGATTTGTTTTGACATGAAATGGATATATCCATATACCTCTGATTCATATTTATGAGATGATAAAATATGGCAAAACCTATACCAAAAATTGGTTCACGCAAAACCGGACGTCTTAGCTCGCGTAAGAGTGGACGTAGAATTCCAAAGGGAGTTATTCATGTTCAAGCAAGTTTCAACAATACCATTGTGACTGTTACAGATGTGAGGGGGCGGGTGGTTTCTTGGTCCTCGGCCGGTACTTGTGGATTCAGGGGTACAAGAAGAGGAACACCATTTGCGGCTCAAACCGCGGCAGGAAATGCTATGCGTACAGCAGTGGATCAAGGTATGCAACGAGCAGAAGTTATGATAAAAGGTCCCGGTCTTGGAAGAGATGCAGCATTACGAGCTATTCGTAGAAGTGGTATACTATTAAGTTTCGTACGAGATGTAACCCCGATGCCACATAATGGCTGTAGACCTCCGAAAAAAAGGCGTGTGTAGAATTAAACA